CTAGTTATTTTGGTTTTCTATTAGTAGCTTTAACTATAACTTTAGTTATATTTATTAGTCTGAACAAGATACGACTTATTTGAAATTAATTCAATGAGCAATTCATAAAAAAAAAAATAGAATTTTTTTTTTTGCAGTATTCCATTTTCTAGTTCCTTACCGTGTCAATTTCCAATTCTTGGTTATTGAGATTTATGGGCAATATGGATTAATATTTAAAGATAGATATTACCTCCTTTTTTCTCTTTTCAAACAAATTGAAATGATTGAAGTTTTTCTATTTGGAATCGTCTTAGGTCTAATTCCTATTACTTTGGCTGGATTATTCGTAACTGCTTATTTACAATATAGACGTGGTGACCAGTTGGATCTGTGATTAATTAATACCCTTTTTTTTGACCTCCTCCGTTTTTTAATCCACAGGAGGTCAAATTAAGATTGCTGTTCAAGCTTTTCCCTAAAATTTTTGACTTAACAAAACAAGAATGGGCTCACGCTCTGTAGGATTTGAACCTACGACATTGGGTTTTGGAGACCCATGTTCTACCAAACTGAACTAAGAGCGCTTTTTTATTACTTTTTTATTAAAAATTTATTACAAAAAAGAAAGCTGTAAGTAAAAAGATTCTTTTTTTTTTTTTTACTCCACTACATCTTGAATGCCTATACTATCTCATATAGAAACTATATTCTATATTATTATATAGAAATATATATAAATATATATATAAATAATAATATGATATAAAGCATATCATATTAATTTATGATTAGGTATGTCCAATTTTAATTGATCTCAATTGATCCCTTGTTATTGTATTGCTCAGAGGCGAAGTAATAAGTAGGGATGACAGGATTTGAACCCGTGACATTTTGTACCCAAAACAAACGCGCTACCAAGCTGCGCTACATCCCTTTCAATTGGTCTACAATGTCATTGTAGAGAATCCCTGTCTTGTTTTCCACATATTTATTTCATTTCACTTTCTCCATATTTTCTCCATTGAGATACATAACTTATCTTTTCATTTCTTCTTTTTTTTTGTCTCATATCATATAACATATAATACATATAATAATAAACTTATATACATATGAAAAAAAATACGAAATCCGCCGTAAATTTCGTGAATGCCCGGACGGAAAGAGACGTATTTTGAAAGAAGAGGAAAATCTTATCTATCAAATTATTGTACATTTCTCAATTTGAATTAAGAATTCCGCGTACAAAACAAATGTGAGTGTCCTTTAATTTAACTATATATATACATCTGATCATATATGTATTGCCGTTATGTATTACAATAAAGAATACAGAAGGAGAATTTTTTATGCGAGATCTAAAAACATATCTATCCGTAGCACCAGTAATAAGTACTCTATGGTTCGGGTCTTTAGCAGGTCTATTGATAGAGATCAATCGTTTTTTTCCGGATGCTTTGACATTCCCTTTTTTTTCATTCTAGTTATTAACACGGGGGGGGGGGGTGAAGAAAATTAGAGACACAATTAAATATCTCTGGCTACTACCCCCTTTTTTCTAATTCGAATAAGTTAGAAAAGAGAAAGAATAAAAGTGGATTCAACCTCAGCCAAACACGGAACTGGGTTCAAGCTTCACGTAAATTAAAAAGTAAATTTACTTTAATTAAATCTTTAATTAAATTAAGAGAACAGAAGTGGAAATGCGGTTAGGGCAACAGTATCATACAAGAAGTTGAAATAAAATAAAAAGACTGTACTTCTATTCTTTCTAATGTAAATAGAATTTTTAATCATTGTATTACTTATTTTTACTTTTACTATATTGGTTGCAACAAAATCTTTCATAATTTGATTTCAAGTTAGTAACTTGTATTTTTTCCTTCTTTTCTTCTTCGTTTCGGATAGGAAAATAGAAGAGTTGAGTGAATAAAAACCAAAAGGAGGTTCATGGCCAATGGTAAAGACGTCCGAATAAGGGTTATTTTAGAATGTACTAGTTGTGTTCGAAAGAGTGTTAATAAGAAATCAATAGGCATTTCTAGATATATTACTCAAAAGAATCGACACAATAAGCCTAGTCGATTGGAGTTGAGAAAATTCTGTCCCTATTGTTACAAACATACAATTCACGGGGAGATAAAGAAATAGATGGAATCGATCAACTGCGTGTGACTTTTACAAGGAAGATGAAAAATGACATATTGACATATCATATATTAGCATATCATATGTTAATATATATATTTAAATAGAAATAAGCAAAATCCTATTTCTTAATTCGAAATCATTAGCATTTTTGATCCGATCAAAGGAAATAGGATTCGCGAAAAAAAGGAATAAAATAAACAAGCCATGGATAAATCCAAGCGACTTTTTCTTAAGCCCAAGCGATCTCTTCGTAGGCGTCTGCCCCCGATTGGATCGGGGGATCGAATTGATTATAGAAACATGAGTTTAATTAGTCGATTTATTAGTGAACAAGGAAAAATATTATCTAGACGGGTGAATAGATTGACTTTAAAACAACAACGATTAATTACTATTGCTATAAAACAAGCTCGTATTTTATCTTCATTACCCTTTCTTAATAATGAAAGACAATTTGAAAAAAACGAGTTGGTCGCTAGAACTACGGGTCTTAGAACCAGAAAAAAATAGGCTTACTCTTCAATTGAATCAAAATTTCAATCCGAACTCAAACGTCGGTTGATTTTTTGTTCGATAAAAATCCAGGAATCCGGATTTAATTGTCGTGTCGTAAAAAAAAAGAATTGGGGATAAAGTAAAAAAATAAATATTTTTTTATTGAATTATTGATAAATATTTTTTTATTGAATGTTTTTGTTCAGTTTGACTACTTGATCATATTATGTATTATGATCATATTTTATTATACTTATTTCTATTCTACCTTCCCGGAATTCATTTTCCAAGCAATTCCATGTCAAAGTCAAACATTCCGAAGGATTCTTTCCAATCTCCTTATTTTATCATGTCATTGGAAATCAGATAAAGGCAATTCCTATTTAATATAGCTAGTTGTGCAAGTATTTTACGATTAAGAAGCAACTGTCTCTTGTACAGATTGTTTATTAATCTACTATAACTACAGGATACCTCATTCTCGCGAATTGCTGCATTTATACGAGTCACCCATAAACACCGAAAATTTCTTTTGTGCCTATTTCTATCCCGATAGGCCGAAAACAAAGCTTTTATTTTTTGTTGAATAATAGTTCGAGTAAGTCTTGAATGAGCCCCACGAAAGCTTGATGTGAATAAACGAATTTTTGTTCTACGTCTCCGAGCTACATATCCTCGTCTAATTCTGGTCATTGAATAAACGAAACTTTGGTAAATAACTAATTGATTTCCTTTCTTTCAGTTATTCTTTTTCCCTTTTCTAGACTAACAAAACGGATTATTCCAATGTATAAAATAATAATTCCAACGGCTTTTGCTACTCTAACCTTCCCAACCACTATTTTTTCTTTTTTTTATAAGCATTTCGCCTTGAAATAAGAAATTTTATTGGTACTGGGTATCAAACAAAAATATAGTAAATAAAAATAAGTAGTAAATAGAAATGGATAAATAAATAGTGGGTTCCATCGTTTCTATGGTTATTTCTTAAACGGCGAGGTCCTCTCTATACACCGGAGCCCCTTACTTGATCGAATCAATGCTATTGTTAACTTGTACAGTTTACACTTTTGGGCTCTACCCATGAATTCCCCAGTAGTAGGTCTTTCACAACGAGATCCGCTTTTACAGTAACGGTATTTAATTATGTGGATTAGCTGATTAGCTGACCTTGTTAGTCCGTTCTTGCAAGAGTAGAGGCATCCATTTTCGGTTTTTTAATTTTAATAAGATTTGCCCTGCTTAACAGATAATCATTTGCTACCAATAGGGAATTCTTTCGCATTTTTAATTGAAAATTGAGGTAATTGAATTTGCACCAATAGAAACCATAAATTTGATACACAATAGAAGCATATTCTAGATCTTTTTTTTTTCGTTTAAGAGAGTGAAGGAGAGTCTTCCATTCTATCCTATTCATCGGTACTGATCACGGATAGTGGAAAAATTTTTTCTTTTGTCCCAACCCACAATCTGAAATCTTAACGAGTCGCACATACACCCTAGTACATGTCCCTCGGCGCTGAGGGCATCCCCCGAGAGCGGGGGATTTGGTGACATTTCTGATTGGCTGTCTTGTGTTTCTAATAAGTTGTTTAATAGTTGGCATGTTGAATCGTATGCATAATGGGCTGGTTTAGATCGATCCTAACCGGATGATTATGAATTTTTTCTATATTCCTATTCTATTTTAATATTTTATTAAAATTAATAAAATTCAAATTAATAGAATATAGAATATGAAACCTCGGTAAGAAACTAAAATGGTAAGAAACTAAAATCTCAAATCGTGATTTGTGTGAAATTCCTGCTATTTTTTATGCAACTGCTACAAGATCAACAATTCCATGAACTTGGGCTTCTGCTGCTGACATAAAAACATCCCTTTCCATGTCTTCAGATACAACCCATAAGGGTTTGCCTGTTCTTTGTGCATAAACCCTTGTGAGGATTTCGCGCAGTTTCAGTAGTTCTTCCGCTTCCAGGACAAATTCTCCTATTTGTGCTTCATAAAAAGCAGCTATAGGTTGATGGATCATTACCCTGATGATATAAGATAATAATAGAATTGAACAACCGTACAGGCATTGCTTGCGCATTGCATACGGCTCTACAAGAGAATTCACTTTTACCGAAGAAAAATAGAGAGTCTACAAAGCCTCGGTCGGTAAATGATACAATGACCACCCTTTCCTTGGGAGGAATTAATAAAAACAAAATACTATGGTGGCTCCGTTGCTTTATTTCATCGGTGATTTAGCAATCCCAAAGTTTCTTTTTTTTTATTTGAAAAAAAAAATGAAAAAAAGAATATAATCTTTTTTTTGTCCTCTTTCATAATTTATAATAATATAAATAGCATTTAAGAACCTTCTGGTGTGAAAACAAAAAAAAAAGTTTGTGACACTGAAATAGGCTCCCGATAAATAAGATAAAATCGGAACTGCCCTTAATATCTCATACTACTCTTTCAATACATAATCTAATGTTAAAACGAAATAAAAAAAATTTCTTATATTGAATTCGAAATGCCATGCTATTATTACTTAATATTCATATTTCATATGGCGAAGGCATAGCTTTCTTTTTTTCTTTGAAATAAAATAAAAAATAAAAACTCATTGGCGCCAAGCGTGAGGGAATGCTAGACGTTTGGTAATTTTTCCTCCGACCAGAATAAAAGATCCCATTGAAGCGGCTAATCCCATGCATACTGTTTGTACATCTGGTCGCACAAATTGCATAGTATCATAAATAGCTATTCCGGGTATTACCCATCCGCCAGGAGAGTTGATAAACAAATACAAATCTTTGATCTCACTTTCTGTACTGAGATATACCATAAGACCGATAAGTTGATTCGAGATCTCACTATCAATATCTTGACCTAAAAAAAGTAATCTTTCTCGATAAAGTCGGTTGATTAGGATCAAATTCTATCCCTTAGGAACCGTACATGCACCTTTTAATGCATACGGTTCATCAAAAATTGCGAAAAAAAGAATCAATATGTAGATCCCATTTAACGAATAACGAAGGGGTTTTTCCTCCATTTTTCAAGAAAGTTTCAAGAAAAATGGTTTTTTTACCCGTTTACCTATTTACCTATAAAGAATATAAATAAAATAATAAAAAAAAATTCATTAAACTTATCAAACTAACTTCTCATTGATGTATTCTTTCATCGGGATCCAATTCAAATCACGATAACATTCTCTTGTTCCTGAGTGGGCTTCTTTAATTCTTTTAGGTTTGTGCTCTACTCCGAGTAAAGATCTGCCCGATTTGGATTTGCACATATAGGGCAAATGCCCCCAATACCATTTCTTTTTGCTACAACTTCCTTTTTTTCAATTCATTTCACGTCTTCCACAAAATATTTGACGTATTTATCAAATTATTCGATTGATTATGATTTGTAGTTTGAAATTACTCCGATTTCTAATTTCTAATTTATAAAATATATAAATAGAATATGATACAAATAGTAATCATGGATATAGTACTAATGGGGTTTTTCTAAGCGGAGCCTGGATACTTCATTTTATTGTTCCAAACAAGCTAACCATAAATTATTCTAATTGATAATATTAATCTGAATACCTCCAAAGCATAGATCTAATTGAACTTTATTGCCACTTCACGCTCTAATTTTTGGATGATTTAATCAATCCTTCTTTGGTGAAATAGAGGATATCTCGATCGGGGTAGAGAACGGGGAAATCCCATAATGACCCAATGTCTCTGACAAGTCGCACTATACGTCAATCCAATTTGAACTATCCTCTCCGGGATTTCGAAAAGGGACTTTTGGAACACCAATAGGCATTAAATGAAATAAAAAAAAATGAAGTACTCTATTTCACTTTGATGTGAAAGCGTAACAATGAATTTATTGTCTTTATAATATTATATGAATTTATTGTTTTAATAATATTATATTGGATATTGGCTTTTATTTTATTCTTTTTTCTATTTTCTTTATTTTTTTGTTTTATTTTATTTGTTATTTGCGCGGATTCGATAAGTTCATAACATAAAAAAAAAAGAAGACAAAATGAATAAAGTAAAATTCTTACGAATAGGCTCTTTGAATGATGAACAAATCCGTATGCATTCGCTCATCTAAAATGGAGTCAACCTCCCATTGCGTATTGGTACTTATCTGGTATAGAATAGATCTGCTTCTCTTTGTTCCTACAAACAGAATTGTGACATTCTGACTAAAATACTAAAAAAAAATGGAATCCTTTCTCCGAGATAATCCACTGAAAAAAGGGAGGTCCAGAACATAGTTTTTTCCAGTGCAATAAAGTTACATAGTGTCTATCTTTCGTTGATTAAGGGGGTATTCCATGGGTTTGCCTTGGTATCGTGTTCATACCGTCGTATTGAATGATCCCGGTCGTTTGCTGGCTGTCCATATAATGCATACAGCTTTGGTTGCTGGTTGGGCCGGCTCGATGGCTCTCTATGAATTAGCAGTTTTTGATCCTTCTGACCCTGTTCTCGATCCAATGTGGAGACAAGGTATGTTCGTTATACCCTTCATGACTCGTTTAGGAATAACCAATTCATGGGGTGGTTGGAGTATTACAGGAGGAACTATAACGAATCCGGGTATTTGGAGTTATGAAGGTGTGGCTGGAGCGCATATTGTGTTTTCTGGCTTGTGCTTCTTGGCAGCTATCTGGCATTGGGTGTATTGGGATCTAGAAATATTTTGTGATGAACGTACAGGAAAACCTTCTTTAGATTTGCCCAAGATCTTTGGAATTCATTTATTTCTCTCAGGAGTGGCTTGTTTTGGGTTTGGTGCTTTTCATGTAACAGGATTGTATGGTCCTGGAATATGGGTGTCTGATCCTTATGGGCTAACCGGAAAAGTACAATCTGTAAATCCAGCATGGGGTGTGGAAGGTTTTGATCCTTTTGTTCCGGGAGGAATAGCCTCTCATCATATTGCAGCAGGAACATTGGGCATATTAGCGGGCCTATTCCATCTTAGTGTCCGCCCGCCCCAACGTCTATACAAAGGATTACGTATGGGAAATATTGAAACCGTGCTTTCCAGTAGTATCGCTGCTGTCTTTTTTGCAGCTTTTGTTGTTGCTGGAACTATGTGGTATGGTTCAGCAACTACCCCCATTGAATTATTTGGTCCCACTCGTTATCAATGGGATCAAGGATACTTCCAGCAAGAAATATATCGAAGAGTTGATACTGGGATGGCTGAAAATCAAAGCTTATCCGAAGCTTGGTCTAAAATTCCTGAAAAATTAGCTTTTTATGATTACATCGGAAATAATCCCGCAAAGGGTGGATTGTTCAGAGCAGGCTCAATGGACAACGGGGATGGAATAGCTATTGGGTGGTTAGGACATCCTCTATTTAGAGATAAAGAAGGGCGTGAGCTTTTTGTACGTCGTATGCCTACTTTTTTTGAAACATTTCCGGTTGTTTTAGTAGATGGAGACGGAATTGTTAGAGCCGATGTTCCTTTTCGAAGGGCAGAATCGAAGTATAGTGTTGAACAAGTAGGTGTAACTGTTGAGTTCTATGGTGGTGAACTAAATGGGGTCAGTTATAGCGATCCTGCTACTGTGAAAAAATATGCTAGACGCGCACAATTGGGTGAAATTTTTGAATTAGATCGTGCTACTTTGAAATCCGATGGTGTTTTTCGTAGCAGTCCAAGGGGTTGGTTTACTTTTGGACATGCTTCGTTTGCCTTGCTCTTCTTCTTCGGACACATTTGGCATGGCTCTCGAACCTTGTTCAGAGATGTTTTTGCTGGTATTGATCCAGATTTAGACGCTCAGGTGGAATTTGGAGCATTCCAAAAACTTGGAGATCCAACTACAAAAAGACAAGTAGTTTGATACAACATTAATCTCTGATTTTTCGTCTCTATTTTCTTTTTGTAATTTGACTTTGACATAGGGTACTGGGGACATCTTGATTTGAATCCCCGCCTTTTCTTTGTCTTGACTCTTGCTCTTTTTTTATCCGGGAACGCTCTAAATAAACAGATATGGAAGCTATAATTGTAAACCACGATTGAATCTATGGAAGCATTAGTTTATACATTCCTCTTAGTATCAACTCTAGGAATAATTTTTTTCGCTATCTTTTTTCGAGAACCGCCTAAAGTTCCAACTAAAAAGGTGAAATGATTTTTCATTATCTTAATTGAAGTAATGAGCCTCCCAAGATTGGGGGGCTCATTACTTCAACTAGTCCCCGTGTTCCTCGAATGGATCTCTTAGTTGTTGAGAGGGTTGCCCAAAAGCAGTATATAAGGCATACCCCGTAAAACTTACAAGTAAACCAGATATAGAGATGGCGACTAGGGTTGCTGTTTCCATTATTATATAATAATAAAAAAATAATAATTTCCAGACCACAATGGATCTATGATAAGATCATTTATTTACAACAGAATGGTATACAAAGTCAACAGATCTCAGTTAATACAAAAAAGGATTTATGGCTACACAAAGCGTTGAGGGGAGTTCTAGATCTGGTCCAAGACGAACTATTGTAGGGGATTTATTGAAACCATTGAATTCGGAATATGGTAAAGTAGCTCCAGGGTGGGGGACTACTCCTTTGATGGGTGTCGCAATGGCTCTATTTGCGGTATTCCTATCTATTATTTTGGAGATTTATAATTCTTCCGTTTTACTAGATGGAATTTCAATGAATTAGATTTACAAGAATCACTAAATTCTAGCTTTTCAATACAAAGTGAAGCATTTTGGTCTCGTTTTTTTAGCCCATTTTATGCTATTCTATTTTGGTAGTTCGATCGTGGAATTTCTTTCTTTCTGTATTTCTGGAATATGAGTGTGCGACTTGTTATAATGGATCCTATTGATAATACAGAAAATGGGTCTGTCATCTTATCTTGATAGAGATGGTTTTTGACTTCGTCAGATATTTATTCTAGTATCTGGAGCACGGAATATATGAAATAGATTACGAAGTATTAGAGCTATGATTCATACTTAACTTAATAACTTAATATTCAAATCCCGTGACCGGACTCCAAAACTCCAAAAAATTTCAAAGAGTTAGAAACTCTAATTTTTCTTCCTTCTAGCTCTTTGTCTATGTTTATTTTGATCACAGGATAAACCTTTCTTTGGATTTTTAGTCATTATATTGATTCAAAGTGATGATACAAGAGTTCTTACTCAGGGAATCCTTGTACTTAGTTAGTTTGAAGGTTTTATTGAATCATCATGGTTCTAGTATGAATCTGAGGTTTTCAATCAATTTATAGGATCTTAACAAGAAAATTCCTATCAATCAATAATAACGAAAACACCAGTAAAGCTGTATTCCATATAAATAAAAATACTAAATC